CCCACGGGAATCCGATTTTCTTCCGGATTTTCATCTAGAAGAAAATTTAAATTTTCTTCTAGATTAGCATCTATATTTTTGTCGAACTTTGACAAAGATTTAATTAATAAACAAAGAAGGAAACTCAATACCCACTGGAACTAGATTTTCTTCTGGTAAGAGAATATTATCCACCGTCATAATACGATCAATAATTCCATAATGTTGGGCTTCTTTTGCTGACATCAACCGCGTTCTCTTCAGGTCTTGTTGTATAATATCGTAGGATTGCCCCGTTTTTTCTACATAAATCTTGCAGATGTAGTCCTCAATACGACGAAGCGCGTCCATGGACTTCCGACGCCCGAATTTAAACTTACGGAACTCACACCTCTTTTTCTTTTTCCTTTTCATTCGAAATTTAGGTCTCTGAATCAGCACCCTAGCGCGAGGCTCTGCTAGGCGCATGTCTCCTGAAAGTAGGACAAAAGATCCCACTGAAGCAGTCATTCCACATACTATTGTATTTATGTCTGTTGGCATCCCTTGGATTGCCTCTTGTACTGCAATTGCAGTTGCTAGGTGTCCGGCAACGCAATTGTTTAGAAGCAAATTTACAGGTTGGGTATAATCTTTCATAGTCAGATGTAAAATAATAGATGTTATGAAATATCCCCTTTTCCTAGTCACTTTTCTTAAAATAAGAACCCTTTTGTACAAAAGCATACTGCGTAACTTAATCCAATATTCTTCTTCTTCTTCGAAGTCGATTTCTTCTTCTTCGAAGTCGATTTCTTCTTCTTCGAAGTCGATTTCTTCTTCTTCGAAGTCGATTTCTTCTTCTTCGAAGTCGATTTCTTCTTCTTGTTCTTCTGGATCCTCAAAAGAAGTCACATTTCGAATCTTAAGTGGCATTTTTGTTACCTCCATGGTCCTTGGGATAAAATTGTATAGTTCTACCCCCTACCCAGGGATAGAACAAAAAAAATGGTTAACGATACGATGATACTGTATAAGGAAAATCTCGAATTTGGATCCAAAATTAACGTCTTAGTGTCCATGTGCTTATGCTTTTAGGCATTCTTTTTCTGATCTGTCTTTCGTCCTTGCTTTCCCGGTTCTCCGAGACCTTTTGTTTTACTAGCATTTCTGGTTTCGCGGGAATACCTGTATTTGGTATACAATTTCTTCTTCGAGAATTAATTCGAAGTCATAGTCTAAATACGTCTCTAGAATTAAAGAGTATTGGGGCCATCTGTTCTTTCCCTCAACAAAAACCTCTTTTAGTTCTTGGCGTTGGATCAGAATATCCTGCAATCTCAGGGTTTGTTTTGTCTCTAACCATATTTTACAGCTATTTTTTTTTCTTCTTTTCTTTTTTTCCATTCTTGGTCTTCTGACAGAACAACAGGCACTTTTGGAATCCTAATCTTATTTTTATTACTAATACTATCAAAAAGTGGCATTTTTGTTACCTCCACAGGTTTTTAGGATAAAATTTTTGAGTTCTATCCCTGGGTAGGGGATAGAACTCAAAAAATAGATTCTTATTATTATATATAATTCAAAAGATCATTAACGATACGATGATACTGTATAAGGAAAATCTCGAATTTGGATCCAAAATTGATGTCTTAGTGTCCATGTGCTTATGCTCTTAAGCATTCTTTTTATGATCTGTCTTTCGTCCTTGCTTTCCTGGGTCTACGAGATCTTTTCTTTTACTTTCTTTTTTTGTTTTTCTGTATTACCTGTATTTGGTATACAATTTCTTCTTCGAGAATTAATTCGAAGTCATAGTCTAAATACGTCTCTAGAATTAAAGAGTATTGGGGCCATCTGTTCTTTCCCTCAACAAAAACCTCTTTTAGTTCTTGGCGTTGGATCAGAATATCCTGCAATCTCAGGGTTTGTTTTGTCTCTAACCATATTTTACAGCTATTTTTTTTTCTTCTTTTCTTTTTTTCCATACGACTTTTTTCCATACGACTTTTTTTCATATAAAATAAAAAGGAAAAATGATGCCTAAGACTGTTGGGCTGATCAGTTATTTTATCTACGATTTGCGCATTTTTTTTATTAATACTTTTGATCTTCTATTTATATTACGATAATATATAGATCATAGATAATTTCCCTCAAAAAAAATGCACTCTTTTGACTAATATTCTTAATTACTAATTAAGAATATTAGTCAAAATAGAATTATCCGCTGCCACCAAAGAAAACCCCATTCTTCGTATTTTAACTTTGATTCTGCTAAATTAATTACTTGTTGACTACAAATTTTCTATCTTATCTTATGCAGTTCCAAAGATAGCGTACAACAAAACGTAAAGAAAATTCAGAACACAAGTAACTTAAAATAGTGTTGTCATATAAACCACTACCTCTTTTATGGAGAAATTAGTAAACACTATCCGAAAAATAGCCACAAAAGGGGACATTTCAGTTGCTCTCCCACTCCACACTGCTAAAAAACACAGCTTTTCTAATATGAATTTGATATCTAAAATAAATACCCCCTATCTCCATCCTGGAGTATCATCTCGATTTTCTTCGAAATTATCATCTAGATTTGGTAAGAAAGCTTTGTGTAACAAAGATTGCATTTTAAAATCTGTCGTAAGACCATCAATAATTCCATAATCTTGGGCTTCCTTTGCTGACATCACAACATTTTCTTGCAGGTCTTTTTGTATAATATCGTAGGATTGCCCTGTTTTTTCTACAAAAATCTCGTGGAAGTATTCAGTAAGAATATCAAACTGCTTTTTGGCCTCGTGAACATCAAAGTAGCGCCTAAGATTCTTTCTTTTCTTTTTACCGATAATAATTCTTTTATTAGGATTCTTTTTCTTTCTTTTAATTGGAAATTTTAATTTAGGTTTCTGAATCAAGATCCTAGCAATATCAAACTGCTTTTTGGCCTCGTGAACATCAAAGTAGCGCCTAAGATTCTTTCTTTTCTTTTTACCGATAATAATTCTTTTATTAGGATTCTTTTTCTTTCTTTTAATTGGAAATTTTAATTTAGGTTTCTGAATCAAGATCCTAGCGTGAGGCTGCGCTAGGCGTTCGTGTCCTGAAACGAGGATAAGCGATCCTACTGAAGCAGTCATTCCACATCCTACTGTATGTCCGGGTCTTGGCAGCTGTTGGATTGCATCGTGCATTGTAACAGCTGTTCGTAGGCACCCCGAAACGCAGTTGTTTAGAAACAAATGCAACTCTCCGATAGGATGTAATATCGCTAGATAAGTAATAAGACCTAATATGATTTTACCTTTTTTCCTATTAAGCTTTTCGCTTAAAAAAACAATCCCAGCTTCAAAAAGAAACTTGTGTAAGTTAATCCAACGTACTTTCACTTTTTCTTCTTCCTTTTCGATTGCCATTTCTTTTTCGATTTCGATTTCTTCGAACTCGATTTCTTCTTCTTCTTGGTCTTCTGACAGAACAACAGGCACTTTTGGAATCCTAATCTTATTTTTATTACTAATACTATCAAAAAGTGGCATTTTTGTTACCTCCACAGGTTTTTAGGATAAAATTTTTGAGTTCTATCCCTGGGTTGTGGTTAGAACTCAAAAAATAGATTCTTATTATTATATAACGATATAGTTCAATTATTATATTGAATCAAATTAACGATACGATGATATTGTATAAGGAAAATTTTTTCTTTTGAGGCAATTATAGATTCTGGGAGGCAATCCTAATTCGTCAATCAAAATCAAATGAAAGTCTTTTTTTTTTTTTGCATTTCTCTACGTTTTCATGAAAGGTAAAAAGTGGTAAATTAATCTTGTGTTGATTTTCGTCTAAATAGACGTTTTCTTCTTCTGTATTTAAAAAGGGACTAAATAAATCAACCAACTTCCGTGAAGCTTCATGAAGTGCTTCTTTAGGAGTTAAACTTCCATTTGTCCATATTTCAAAAAAAAGTATCTCTTCTCTTGCAACCCTATCCAAATAAGAATAAATATTATAATTGGCATTTCGAACAGGCATGAATACAGCATCTATAGGATAACTTCCATCTTGTAAGGTATTTTTTGGACTTTTTATTTGATAACCGCGGTTTTTCTGAATTTCTAATTTCATATATAAATCAATTCTTTTCGTCAAGCTAGCTATATGTTGTGTATTATCAATGATTTCCACATAAGGAGCTACCATGATATCACGAGCAGTTACATCTCTAGGACCTTGTACCCAAATCAACCCGCTACAAGGTCCATATAGATTGCTTTTCAATATAATTTCTTTCAAATTCATTAAAATTTCATTGACGGATTCTTGAATACCCGCTATGGAAGAATATTCGTGTGTTACTCTTACTCTCCCGAATTTTGCGCGTGTGATACATGTTCCTTCTATTTCTCCAAGCAAAGCTCTTCGCATAGCAATGCCTAAGGTTTCGGCTTCACCTCTCCTAAGTGGAAACAAGCTAAAGCGCCCATAATAAAGACGTTTACTGTCTACCCTTGATTCAACACACTTCCACTGCAATCTCCGAGGAAATCCTCTTCTGTTTTTTTGACTCATAGTAATATATAGTTGATTAGGTTATTGAATTTTTTCTCTTGTTTGATTGGATTTTTTATATTGAATCGTTTCTTTCTGTTGAAATTTGTGCAATGTTTATTTTTACACACGTCTTTTTTTAGGAGGTCTACAGCCATTATGTGGCATAGGGGTTACATCCCGTATGCAAGTTAATCGTATACCGTTTTTACGAATAGTTCGTAATGCTGCGTCTCTTCCTCGACCGGGCCCTTTTATCATGACTTTTGCTCGTTTCAGACCTTGATCCACTACTGGACGAATAGCATTTACCACTGTGGTTTGAGCAGCAAAAGGGGTCCCTCTTCTTTTAGCTCTAAATCTACAAGTACCGGCAGAGGACCAAGAAACCACTCGACCTCTTACATCTGTAACAGTCACAATGGTATTATGGAAACTTGCTTGAATATGAATAACTCCTTTTGTTAGTTTACGTGTATTCTTACGTGAAC